ACTGATTTAGCATATTTTTAATGTGGTGGGTTGTAAACCCTTTGAAATCTGGGAAGTTGATCAGGAATTTTTTTGAATTTTTGTCGAAATTTTATTCGGCTTGATATGCCCAATTGATTAAAAAAATTTTTTGTAAAGATGCCAGAAAAATTTTTAATATATGGGGTTAATTTAGGTTTAATTTATGATTAGTTGTCTCTTTACTATTTGGTTGATTTGATGGTAGTGTTACCTGTGTATATATTTGATTTGAAGTCATTTTGGTTGTTTTTGCTGACAAGACAGGTTTTATAGGAGTGGGTAGCTATGTCAGAAGGTTATATGAGTTAGTTTTAAGCATTAATTATGGATGTTTCCTAGCTATTTTGTCATTTGAGACATATAAGTTGGCTTATGTTACGGCCATAAGAGTGGATATTTATGTATCGTATGTTTGATGATTGGTGTTTTGTGTGTTAGTATAGGTTTGTGTTTATTATTGTATTTTTTGTTGATTAGTAGCGTTAGTTTTTTGGTTAGGTTGAGGTTTTTGTCTCTGATGGGTTGTTATTGGTTAATTAATTTTGATTTTGATGAGGTAACGTTTGGTGTGGTGGTTATGCTTTTGATATGTTTTTTTTATGCTTACTATTATACTGGTCATTATTTTGGTGGTAGGTATATTGGGTTTATGTTGTTGAAGTTGATTGTTTTGTTTGTCAGTGTCATGGGTGTGTTAGTGTGTACTGGTGACTACTTGTGCACGTTAATTTTTTGGGAATATTTGGGTGTTGTTAGGTTTTTTTTGATATTATTTTATGATAGTTTTTTAAGTTTGCGTTCTTCTATTATCACGTTGGTGTCGTCTCGATTTGGTGATTTATGTTTGTTTGTTTTAATTGGTTTAAGGTGTTATATTTATGGTGGTGTTATTCCTTGATTTGTGTGCTTTTTTTTTATAATATTTTCTAAGAGTGCTGGTTATCCTTTTATTAGGTGGTTGTTGGAGGCCATGCGGGCCCCCACACCAGTAAGTTCTTTGGTTCACTCTTCTACTTTAGTTGCTGCTGGTGTTTGGTTCGTTATGCGTTATGATTATTTGTTGCATTTTAGTTGGTCGGTGATTATTTTTAGTACTATGCTTTTGTTAACGGTGTTTGTAACTGGTGTTAGTAGTTTGTTTTTTCTTGATTTAAAGAAGATTGTGGCTTTGTCAACTTGTAATAATATTTCTTGGTGCGTTTTGTACTTGATTTTTGGTGATGTTGCGTTGTCACTATTTCAGTTGATAAGTCATGGCGTATCTAAGTGTATTTTATTTATGTTAGTTGGTGATGTGATGACTGGTAGTGGTGGTTCGCAGGCTAGAAATTGTGTTTATAGGTCTGTTATGTATGGGTCATGAAATTTGTTTGGGTTATTTGCTGTGATTCTTGGTTTATCTGGTGTCCCGTTTATTGGGGTGTTTTTTACTAAGCACTTTCTAATAAGTACTTTTTTAGGTGTTGCTGTTAACGTTATAGTTAGCTTGGCGGTAGGAGTGTGTGTTTTTTTATCATATTTGTATTCTTTTCGGTTATGCAGAATTCTGTGTTCTGTGAAGAGTAGTTTATCTAGTGGTGTGTTATTTTGTTTTGGCTCTGGGTTAATGGTTTATTGTTGGTTGTTTGTTAAATTTTATGTATTCTTTCTGATAGACGAGGTTAGGTATTTATCGGTGGTTTGTAGTGTGAGTTTGGTGTTTGTACAATTTTTGGCTTTATGGATATCTGTTATGTTTTGTGAAAGTATGATGTTTAGCTGGTGGAGAAGTAGATTATTTGGGTGTGATAATTTAGTTGAGTGATTTTATGAAATATTTTATGATATTTTATTTGTGGTTAATTTTTTTTTTGTTCGGTGAGATTACTTGATGGTAGTGTTGTTTCATGGTGTTGGTCGTTTTGGTAGTATGATTTATGGGTGAATAATGTTAAAAATTTTTTTATTTAGTATGCTCGGTTTGTTAAGCTATGTTTTAGTTGTGTAAATAAATTTGAATGTTAATATATTATAGTAATAAATATAATAATAGAACGAAAGTAAATATGTATAGTATTAATAACATTATTGATTTACGTATGTGTTTTGGTTAAATCAATAATGTGATATTGGTAATGTTGTTAGTATAAGTTTGCATTATGTTTTTTTTCCAAAAAAATGATCTAGGTTTAGGCAATGTATGGTATGTCTGTGGTTCCTGTGTTTAGTGCTTCTTTTGTTGGTTTAGGTTTGGTTGGGTTATTTATGTGGAAGGTTAGATTTGTATTTGTTGTTTTGGTTTGTGTTGGGTTGTTAATAGTTATTTTTTTATATGATGGGTTGTGTGCTAGGGTTCATCATTACGAGTCTGCATTTTGATTGTTTGTTTTTAGTGAGGTGGCGATTTTTGGTAGGTTTTTGGTTTGTTGTTTGTTTTTTGATTGTTGGTCTTATAGTAGTTTATCTAGTTCATTAGAAATTCCGTTTGTAGGATGTTTTGTTTTATTAGGGTCTAGTATTACTGTTACTGGTTTTCATCATTTAATTGGTTGGCGTTATTGTGATTTGTTTTTGTTTGTAACTATAGTTTTGGGTTTGGGTTTTGTTGTGTTACAGGTTTTAGAGATGGAGGAGATTAGTTTTAACATTGTTGATGGTGGATTTTATTCGAGTAGCTTTTGTACTGTTGGTTTACATTTTAGGCATGTTGTGTTGGGGGTTATTGGGTTGGTAACATTGTTTTTGGTAGGAAGTGATAGATTTGGTGTGTACCGTTATACTGTGTTGACGTGGTATTGGCATTTTGTTGATTATATATGGCTTCTTGTGTATACTGTTGTTTATGTGTGTTAAATTACTAATAGGTTATTTTAAACTAATAGATTGTGGTTCTGTTGAATACTTGTTGTATTGGTAATTAGATGATTGTGTTGTTTCGGCGTAATTTGATAGATTTACCAATTAATTATTCTCTTAATTATTATTGAAGCAGTGGCTTTGTGTTATCTATGTTTATGGTTCTTCAGATTTTTACTGGGGTGCTGTTGTCTTTTTTGTATGTGGCTGATTTTATGTGTAGATTTTTTATGGTCATGAATTTGTCTAATGATTCTTTTTTTACTTGATGCTTGCGGTATTGACATATGGTTGGTGTTAATGTCTTGTTTATTTTGTTGTTTTTTCATATGGGTATGGCTTTGTATTATGGTAGCTATATTAAGAAGGGTGTTTGGAATGTTGGTTTTGTATTGTATTTATTAGTTATGGGTGAAGCGTTTACTGGTTATATTTTACCTTGACATCAAATGTCTTATTGGGCTGCTACTGTCCTTACTTCGATTGTTGATAGGTTGCCTGTGGTTGGTCCTATAGTTTATAAGTATGTGGTTGGTGGGTTTTCCGTATCTGGTATCACGTTGATTCGTGTATTGTCTGTTCATATTTGTTTGGGTTTTGTGATATTGGGCTTGATGGTCGTTCATTTGTTTTATTTGCATAAGGTCGGTAATAGTAATCCGTTGTTTTCATTTTATTCGTTTAATGATTTAGTGTATTTTCATTCATACTTTTCTATTAAGGATTTGGTATTGTTTTTGGTTACTTGTAGGTTAGTGGTTTTTTGGTTGTTTTTTGTTCCTGATTTATTAGTTGATATTGAGGCATATTTGGAGGCCGATTACTTGAATACTCCTGTTAGTATTAAGCCAGAGTGGTATTTTTTAGCATTTTATGCTATTCTTCGGTGTATTAATTCTAAGATTGGTGGGTTGTTGTTGATTGTGTCTTTCGTTTTTTTATTGTGAGTACCTACTGATGGTGGGTCTAGAGTTTATAGAGTTTGGCGTCAGATAAATTTTTGGTTGATTGTAAGTTTATTTTTGTCGTTGACTTATTTGGGTAGATGTCATCCAGAGTATCCTTATTTGGTGGTTTGTCAGTTATTTAGGGTAATTATGGTACTGATGATGCTTGTTTTTAAGTTGTATTAGTTGTGTTGTTATAAGATGGTGACTTTGTTTTTATTGTTCAGCTTTGTAATTATGATTAGCTATTTTTTAACTGTTGGTCGTTTTTTAAATAGTTTGATTGTGCTTGAGAAATTTAATGTGTTGATTCTTTTATTCTGCTTATTGTTTTCTTCTTTGGATGGTCATATTATTTTTATAGTGTTGATGGTAGTTTCTACTGTTGAGATTATCATTAGGTTGACTGTGTTGACTCGAGTGTGAGAATGTTCGTATTTTTTGGAATTGGTTGATTTTTAATTGTTTATGTGGTTTTGTTGTTTTGTTTATTGTATAGGTCTGGTGTTGGTTGTTGTTGGTTGGTGTGTGATAAGGTATTTAATGGGTTATTTGTGTTTGATTCGGTATCATTTTATTTGATAATATTGGTGCTAATTTTAGGTTTGTATAGACAATTTATGCTATTTGGTTTATTAGTAGTACGGGTTCGGTTTTTTTTGATTGTTAGTATCGTTTTTGCTGTTATATGTTTTTGTGTAAACCATTCTGTACTTTTTTGATGTGTGTATGAATTGTCTATGTTTCCTTTGCTATATTTGATTTTTAGTGAATCTCCTTATTCTGAGCGGTTTTTGGCTAGGTGGTACTTTTCTGGCTATTTGTTGAGTACTAGTTTGCCGTTGATTATCATTTTGTTGTATTTGTCCTATATTAAAGGGTCATTCTTTTTTAGTGATTGGCACTATGGTGACAATGTTTCTTTGGTAATTTTTTATGTTTTGTCATTTGTATTTTTTACTAAGGTTCCTTTGGTTCCTTTTCATACTTGGTTACCTATAGTTCATGCCGAGGCTACTAGTGTAGTGTCTATTTTTTTGAGCGGGTATATTATGAAGTTAGGTTTATTGGGTGTTTATCGTAGTGCGTTTTTTGTCTTTGATTTAACTTTTGCTGGTTATTTATTTATTTGTTGTATGGCTTCTGTTGGGTTTTTGGTTACTGCGTGTGGAGAGCTTGATGGTAAGCGTTGGTTGGCGTTTTTGAGTTTATCGCATATTGTAGTTCCGTTTTTAGGTTTTTTTGTGGGAGATTGGGTTAGTATTGGTTATAGGTTTTTTTATTGTTTAGGTCATGGGTTAAGTGCGGGTTTGGTGTTTGGTTTGTTGTGGTGTTTTTATGATGTCTCAAACACTCGTAATTGAGTTTTGTTAAAGTCTGGTGTTGGTGGAGTTGCTAGGATGGCTATCATGGCGTTTAGTATGTTGAGGTTGTGTTCTTTTCCGACAACTATACAGTTTTTTTGTGAGGTATATTTGGTCAGTGAGTGTTCTGGTGTGTTATTTTATTTATTATTTTGGGTGTGTTATTTATTTTTTGGTGGGTTGGTTCCTTTAGTTTTATGTGGTCATTTGTTGATTCGGAGGGAGTATTATGAATTTGTTGGTGTTTCTTACTACTGTTATTATTTTTTTTTATGCTTTTTGATTTTTTGGTGTTATTTTGGGGAAATTGTGTTATAGTGGTTTAATGAGGTGTTTTTGCATTTTGTGTTTTGGTCATAAAGGAGATTAGTTGTCCGTTAAATTTCTTTTAGCTTAAATTAAAGCATCAATTTGAAGAGTTGGGGATAACTTTTGTTAGAGAAACTGGTAAGTTAATTAAACTGTGGGGTTCATGTCTCCATTTTACACATTGTTGTGTCTGGTTGACTTTGATGATTGTGGTTAATGATTTTGGTTCTTTAATGGGTCGATTTTATGTGTTGGTGTTAAAGGGTGCGTCGTATTATTATTTTGTTTTATTAATGTTGGTTTTGTTTTGATTTTTAGTTTATCGTTTACCTTATTGTTATAGGTTTTATTTATTTTTTGTTTTTTTGTTCGGTGTGGTTTTTGTTATGTTTGTGTCATTGTTTATGTGTCGTGTGTTTAGTAAAGTTAATAGATTTTTTGCTAGTTTCGTCCCGTTGGGTACACCTTTGTACATATGTTTTATAGTGTGTGTGGCCGAGTCTATTAGTTATGTTATTCGTCCTATAGTGTTGATTTTGCGTCCTTTTATTAATATTAGGTTAGGGTGTTTTGGTGCTGTTGCATTAGGTAATTTGTGCTTTGTAAGTTGTTGGTGGGTGTTGATTTTAGTTTTATTGTTTTTTTATGAGGTTTTTGTTGCGTCAATCCATTGATTTATTGTGTCTAGGATTTTGGATTTTTCAGTTGATCATTAGTTCGTTGAATGTTTTTACGGGTTTTTTATTTTGATGTTGTTGTTTTTTCGTTGGTATTTTCTTTGTTATTTTGTTTTTTGTGTTGTGTTGTTGATAGATTGTTTGGGTTTTGAGTTTTTTTAGAGTTGTGTGGATTGGCGGTTGTTCCTTCTTTTTTTTTGGGGTTTGGTTTGAATTTTTATAATTTATACGGATCTGTGCTTAGATATATAATAATGTCTGGGTTATCGTCTGTGTTGTTGGTTTCTGGGTTGTTAATTAATGGATTGTATTATTTTGTTTTTTTTGGGTTTGTTGTGAAGTTTGGTTTATTTCCATTTATGTTGTGAGTGTATCGTGTGTTTAGGGTTGGTAGTTGAGTGTTCATATTTCTTTTAAGGGTTGTTATGAAGTTTCCTGTGTTATTTTTCTGTTTTTTGTACCAAATATCTGGATTTGATTTGGTGTTTGTTGATTGCGGGTTGACTATATTTGTTTGTAGGTGTCTGGTGTGGTTTTTTAGGTTAAGTTGGGAGTATATATGGTGTCATATATCTTTATCTTCTGTCGCTACGTTGGTTGTTGCGTGTTTTTGTAGTGGAACAGATATTTGTTTTTTTATTTATTGGTATTATTCTTTTTGGGCGTTGTGTAGAATTATTTATTTTGCGGTTATATCTGATTCAACGGATTTAAAGGGTTACTATTTTTGGTTGTTTTGTTTTTTGTTGTTGATAACACCTGTGTCAATGCCTTTGGTTTATAAGTTAAGAGTGTGTATCGGTATATTTTATTCTTCTATTTATGTTCTGCTGCCTTGAGTTGTTTATAGCTTTTCTGAACAGTTTTTTTTGTTTAAGTTGGGTGGTGATTATTTTTACAGTAATGTATTTAATTATTGAGTTGAGTAGTCGTCTGTTTTTGTTTATAGTTAGTAGTGTAATGTAGTTTATATAAAATTTTCGTTTTACACGCGATTGAACTCATATTGAGCTTTACTAGGTTTAACATTATAGTTTTATTAAAAATATTGAGTTTGCATCTCAATGATAGGTAAGTTGCCTTTATGTTAGCGATCTTAGTTTATTTAGAATGTCAATTTGTCTTGTTGATGGTGATTCTGCCGATCAGGTTGCTTTAATGGTTGTTTTGGGATTAATCTCTGGGGTTTTTGGTTTGTTGATTAGTTTGTTAATAATTGCTTTTTTTGTTTTAGGTGAACGTAAGGTTTTGGGGTATTCTCAATTTCGTAAGGGCCCTAATAAGGTTGGTATCATTGGTTTGCTGCAGAGGTTTGCCGATTTGTTGAAGTTAGTAATTAAGTTTAAGAATTTTTACTTTCAGAGTCGTAGGTATGTTGGTTTATTTGGTGTTTTGTTGTTGATAGTTTTGGTTGTGGTGTATTCGTTTATTTATGGTAGATATTATAGAGTTAGTTATAGTATGCTTTCTGTGTTATGATTTTTAGCTGCTTCTAGAATTTCTAGGTATTCCTTGTTGTGTACTGGTTGGGGTAGTTACAATAGTTATTCTTTTTTAAGGTCGGTTCGATGTGCTTTTGGATCTGTTAGGTTTGAGGCTTGTTTTATGTGTGTGGTTATTTTTTGCGCTTTATGCTGTTGTGGGTATAATTTAATTGATTTTTATTATAGTTACTGGTGAAGTTGATTATTATTCCCATTAATTTATGGGTTATTCTTGGTGTGTGTGTTATGTGAGACTAATCGTACTCCATTTGATTATGGGGAGGCTGAAAGTGAATTGGTTAGAGGATTTAATGTTGAGTATAGTGGTATATATTTTACGTGCTTGTTTGCTTGTGAGTATATTGTCGTATATATATTTTCATGGTTGGTGGTGGTATTGTTGGTTGGTGGTGGTATTGTTGGTATGTTCATGTTGGTGTTTAATTTACTGTTTTTTATGTGGGCTCGAGCGACTTTACCACGTGTTCGTTATGATTTTTTTGTTAAATTTTTCTGGGAGGTTTGTTTGTGTGTGTTGATTTTAGGATTTTTTGTAATCGTAAATTAAATTTTATGTTGTTTTTATGTCTGTATAGATTATTAAAATCGTGATGCTGTTAACTTCAAGAAATGGTTATTACCATTATGGTCGGTATAACTTGCTTTAGTTTAATTTAAGAATGTGGGTTTTGGGGACCCTTGGTCTCGTGGAGAGGTTTGGTTAATAGGGCTGCATAGCAGGTTACTTTGATATAGTAAATTGTGAATTTATTTTCCGTTAATAATATGCTCATATATCTAATAATTAAGAGCTGGGTTCTTACCTCAGTAATGTGGTTGCCACTGTGGGTTAGATGGTTGTTTTGTTTTTTGTTTTTTTTGTTTTTTTTTTGTTGGGTTTTGTTATTTATTTTTTTAATTGTGGTTTGTTGGATAAGTTTGGTGTTTTAGGGTTTGAGTGGTGTAGTTCTTATGAGTGTGGTTTTTTTCCTGCTATGGTGAGTTTGGATTGTTTTAGGTTTACTTATTTTTTGTTGTTGGTGGTGTTTGTTATTTTTGATTTGGAGATATCTTTGTTGTTGAATATGCCTTTTCAGGGAGTTTTGTTTGATAATTTTTGGTATTATTATTTTTTTTTGTTGGTGATGTTTTTTGGGTTTGTTGTTGAATTGTTTAGTGGGTATGTGCGTTGAGTTTATTAATGGGTGTGTTTGGAGAAAATTGTGAAGTTACTGCTAATAATTTTGTGTCATTTAGGTTTGACTTTCTCTTTGGTTTATGTGAGGTTAAGTTAATTTTGACTGTATGTTTTCAAAACATTTAGGGACTTGTTTTGGTCATCTTGCGGTTATGAAATTTATGTGATTGTGTAGGTGAGTGTTAACTTTGGATCATAAGCGTATAGGTATGATTTATAGTTTATTGGGTGTATGATCGGGTTTTGTTGGTTTGAGGTTTAGTTTGTTGATTCGTGTTAATTTTTTGGAGCCTTATTATAATGTTATACCGTTGGATTGTTATAAATTTTTGGTTACGAATCATGGTATAATAATGATTTTTTTTTTCTTGATGCCTATATTGATTGGTGGGTTTGGGAATTATTTATTGCCTTTGTTGGGTGGTTTGTCTGATTTGAATTTACCGCGTTTGAATGCTTTGAGTGCGTGGCTTTTAGTTCCTTCGTTGGTTTTTTTGTTGATTAGGATGTGTTTGGGGGCTGGTGTTGGTTGGACTTTTTATCCTCCATTGTCTTCTTCGTATTTTTCTAGGAGTTATGGTGTTGATTTTTTGATGTTTTCTTTGCATTTGGCAGGTGTTTCTAGAGTTTTTAGTTCTATTAAATTTATTAGTACTTTGTACAGGGTTTTTATGACTAGAGTGTTTTCTCGTACTTCTATAATTCTTTGGTCTTATCTGTTTACTTCTATTTTGTTGTTGGTTACGTTGCCTGTTTTAGCTGCTGCTATTACTATGCTTTTATTTGATCGTAATTTTTGTTCTGCTTTTTTTGATCCATTAGGTGGTGGTGATCCTATTTTATTTCAACATATGTTCTGGTTTTTTGGTCATCCAGAGGTTTATGTGTTGATTTTACCCGGATTTGGTGTTATTAGTCATATTTGTTTGAGGATTAGTTCTAATTTGGATGTTTTTGGGTTTTATGGGTTGTTGTTTGCTATGTTTTCTATAGTGTGTTTAGGTAGTAGTGTTTGGGGACATCATATGTTTACTGTTGGATTAGATGTGAAGACTGCTGTTTTTTTTAGTTCTGTTACTATGATTATAGGTGTTCCTACTGGTATAAAGGTGTTTACTTGGTTGTATATGTTATTGAATTCTAATGTTAATGCTAGTGATCCTGTTTTGTGGTGGGTTATTTCTTTTATAGTTTTATTTACGTTTGGGGGCGTCACTGGTATAGTTTTGTCTGCTTGTGTGTTGGATAATGTTTTACATGATACTTGGTTTGTAGTAGCTCATTTTCATTATGTTATGTCGTTAGGTTCTTATATGAGTATTATTGTTATGTTTATTTGGTGATGGCCTTTGATTACTGGCTTGAGATTGAATAAGTGTTTATTACAATGTCAATGTATAATTTCTAATATAGGTTTTAATCTTTGTTTTTTCCCTATGCATTATTTTGGTTTGTGTGGGTTGCCACGTCGTGTGTGTATTTATGAATATAGGTATAATTGGATTAATGTGGTTTGTACGGTTGGTTCTTTTATATCTGCGTTTAGTGGGTGTTTTTTTGTTTTTATTTTGTGGGAGTCTATAGTGAATAAGAATGAGGTGTTGGGTTCGTACAGGTCTTTTGGTTTGGTGGATTATTTGATGAGTCCTGTGGCTTGTCATAATGATTATTTTTGCTATACGTATAATGTGGATTATACTTATGGTGTTTATTACATGCGTTGGGTTGATGATTGTACTTATGTGTTTGTTGCTGGTTAGTTAGTTAAAGTTTATAATGTGGATTTTGTAAGTCTAAGTTGGTTATTATTCACTGACCTGGTTTTTTAGCTGTGATATTGGTTTTTTTGGTTTATTTGCCTTTTGCATCATGCTTGGCGGAGTTTTGTAAAGTATTTTTTTATACCGAAAGGCTCTGATCTTGAGTTTAATTGTTTGGCATTGTTTTAAACTTGGGTAAAGTTTTTTAAATTAAATTCATGGAGTGATAAGTAAGTCGTAGATCTTTATAACTGTTTAGTTGTTGGTTATTTATAGTAATGTATGTGGCTAGAAGGTCATTTATGTTTTTATACATTTAGTATTTTTGTGTTGTTTAATAAGGTTAGGGGTACCTAGTTTTTGTTATATTGTTATAAATATGGTTTTGTTTATTTTGGTGATTTGTTAATTGTTTAAACAACTTTTTGTGATATTTGGCTGTTATATTATCGTTGAATGAGTAATTTTATTATGCTATTTATTTCTTGAGTTCTTTCCGTCTGTTTATTAAAAACATTTCCAACTTGAATTATAGCTGGTAGTGCCTGCCCAATGTTAGTTAATTAATGGCCGCAGTATATTGACTGTGCAAAGGTAGCATAATTAATTGCCTTTTAATTGGGGGCTTGTTTGAATGGTTTGACGTGATTGGTATGAATATTTGGTATTTTATTGAAATTGATTTTAAGGGTTCAGAATCCTTTATTTTTAGTAAGACGGAAAGACCCTAGGATCTTTTGTTTTTGTTTGGGGCAATTTTTGGTGTTTTATAAATATTATGACCCTGAAATGTGATAGGTTTATTGGGTTAAGTTACCCTAGGGATAACAGTGTGATGATTAATAAGAGGTCTTATCGAATTAATTGTTTGCCACCTCGATGTTGACTTAGGCTAGGGTTTTGGTGTAGTAGCTGAGATTATAGGTCTGTTCGACCATTTTAGCCTCCATGAGTTGAGTTAAGACCGGCGTGAGCCAGGTCGGTTCTTATCTATTGTAGAAGTTTATCAGTACGAAAGGACAGTGAATTTTTTTATTGAATGCGAATTTGTGGTTGGTTTTGCAAAAACTGATTAGGGTTGTGGTTTGTGGCCCCGTGTTTTAGTTTGTTTAACTGTGGCAATAGAAAGTTTTGTTTCATTGGCTGCATGAAATTTGTTTATTTATAATTGGTTTGTTATGTTTTCTGATTATTTTATCAGCAGTTGATTTTTTGTTAAGACGTGAGTCTTATAAGGGTGATGCAATTTGAGGGGATAGGACACAGTGCCAGCATCTGCGGTTAGTCTGTTTTCTTTGCTTTTATGTGGATAGTGCGTGTTTATTTATATTCAATGTTAGGTTAAATTTTTTTGTGTTGGTGTTTAGTAAATAAATTTTGTGGTGATATATATGATGACAGGGATTAGATACCCCATTAATGTATTTTTAAAATGTTGTCCTGGTTTTGTAACTAAAATGGTTTGGCAGTGAGCGATTCTTGTTAGGGGAAGATGCATAGTAAAGGATGGTCCACCTATTATTTCACTCTTGTTATGTTGGTGTATATCTGGTTTGATATTATCGTTTAATGGTTTGAGTTTGTGTAGTTTTAGTTAAGCCAAGTCTATGTGCTGCTTATGGGAGTTTTTGTGTGTTACATTAATAAGGGTGTTGTTGTAATATGATATTATTTAGGACTTAATAGTAATGTTTAAATTAGTTTGTTGATGTGAAATGAGTTTAGCTCAGGTACACACCGCCCGTCACCCTCGGTTGTTATTGAGGTAAGTCGTAACAAGGTAACTTTAAATGAATTTGAAGTTAATTATTAGGTTGTGCTAGTTAGAGTGAAATTATCGTTGTTATACTATGATATTGTGTGTTATATTGTGGCTGTTTGTGTGTTTATTATTTGTTTTGTGTATGTTTTATTATGTTGGAATGTGGCGGTTGGTGTAGGAACTGTTGAATTTGGTGGGGAGAATCAGGTTGTTGAGTTGGTTTGAACTATTGTTCCTACTATGATTGTGCTGGTTTTGTGTGCTTTGAAAGTAAATTTTATTACTAGTGATTTGGATTGTTTTTCTTTGGAGACTATTAAGATTATTGGCCATCAGTGGTATTGGACTTATGAATATTCCGGTGGTTGTTATGATTCATTTCCTGTTGGTGGTTGTTTTATGGTTGATAAGCCTTTGCGTGTGGTTTATGGTTTGCCTTATCACTTGGTGGTAACATCTAGCGATGTTATCCATTCGTTTTCTGTTCCTTCGTTGAATTTGAAGATGGATGCTGTTCCTGGTCGTCTTAATCATTTGTTTTTTTGTCCGTCTCAACATGGGTCATTTGTTGGTTATTGTGCTGAGTTGTGCGGTGTTAATCATGGTATTATGCCTATTGTTGTGGAGGTTGTTGGTTGTTAGTTTGGTTGGGTTGTGTCTGTTTTAGTATAATTGTTATTATGTTGGCTTTTCGTGCTGTAGATGGTTGTTTGACTGAACAGATTATATGTTGTTGGAGATTTTTATTGTTATGTATTTTTGTGTGTTGATGTTTTTTTGTTTTACCAGTCATTGTATTTATTATTGTGTGTTGTTGGTAGTTAATGCGTTATTAGCTAGTTGTATTTGTTATATTGTTTATGGGTTCAGTTGATATTCTTTACTTTTGTGTTTGGTTTATATAGGTGGTGTTTATGTTTTGTTTATTTTTGTGTCGGTGTTTGGACCTAATAGTAGTTTTGTTTTGTATCGTAGTACTTGGGAGTTGGGCTTGTGTGTATTATTTGGTTTTGGGTTGTTAGTTTGTGGTTTGGTTTATTATGCGTTGATTGGTGTTGAGTTTAGTGGTGTGTTGTGTAGGCCTAGAGAGGGTTGATTATATTTATGTTTGTGTTTGACTTTGGTATTTGGTTTTCTGGTGCTAAGTGTTGTGGCTAGAAATAAGGTTAAATTTTATCGTTAGTGTTTGTGTGTC